TATTTTTTTTGGATATTTTACTATATAATTACTATATAAAAATAAAAGAAAACTATAACTATATAAATTATAAATAAAATATTTTAGTACATGGTTTTATATTTCTATATATTTAGTTATATTTCGAATTTGAAATAAAATTTACTAACTAAAGTTAGTAATATAATCTAGTAATTAAGTTCTAGTAATTAAGTTAGAATCTTATTCTATATTAGAATCGTATAATATATTAATATAATTTAATAGAATTCATTATTATATATATTAATATATATTTGAAATCGAAAATATAGAATTTATATAATAAAAAAGAATTTCCTATTTCATTAATATTCATTGATAACTCATTGATAACGAATTCTAAATTAACGGAATAATGAATTGATTAATTATATCCATTCGATTAGTTATGGCTATTAATGAAATTAAAAATTACAAAATTGCCCTTTGTCGTTTTTTTTATTATTTATTATGGTCTTCCCTAAGAAAAGGATAAAAAGATAAAAGTGCAATCTAGATCAGAATGAAACATTCCTATGGTTTCATTCGGAAAGGCGAAACCTACGACGAAAAAAAAGAATCGACCGTTCAAGTATTCAAAATTGCACACTAAAAATGATAGAAATAGGGACATGTATAAGTCTAATATATATATTATAATAGATATATGTTATGTGGTATATATCTCTATTGAATTTCTGATTGGACCAAGTATGGTTTCCAATAGAGATGAAAGAAGATAGATACGAAATCAAATAGGAACAAAAACTTTTCAATACAGGAATCGATATCTAATGAATTCCACGGTTCCAGATGGAAATGAACGAAAAGGGGTAAACGGCATCATGATGTGATCCTAATCACATCCCAAAAAAAAGGGGGGATATGGCGAAATTGGTAGACGCTACGGACTTAATTGGATTGAGCCTTGGTATGGAAACCTACCAAGTGATAACTTTCAAATTCAGAGAAACCCTGGAATTAAAAATGGGCAATCCTGAGCCAAATCCCGTTTTATGAAAACAAACAAGGGTTTCAGAAAGCGAGAATAAATAAAGGATAGGTGCAGAGACTCAATGGAAGCTGTTCTAATAAATGGAGTTGGCGGCGTAAAGGAATCCTTCCATCGAAACTTCTGAAAGGATTAAACATATATACATATGTATACTTACTGAAATACTATCGCCAAATGATTAAAAATGATTAATGACGACTCCAACCGGTTCTATAATTTTTATATATCTATTTAGATGAAAAATAGTCATTGATCAAATCATTCACTCCATCATAGTCTGATAGATCTTTTTAAGAATTGATTAATCGGATAAGAATAAAGATAGAGTCCCATTCTACGTGTCAATATCGACAACAATGAAATTTATAGTAAGAGGAAAATCCGTCGACTTTAGAAATCGTGAGGGTTCAAGTCCCTCTATCCCCAAAAAGACCTCGTTGCCTCCCTAATTATTTATCTTCTCATTTTATTAGAGACTCGAAATTGGTTATGTTTCTCAGTCATTCTCACTCTACTCTTTCACAAACCTATCTGAGCAGAAAAATGTTTTCTTATCACAAGCCTTGTGTGTGATATATATGATTATGATAATGATACGTGTACAAATGTAAATCAGCATCTTTGAATAATGTGTTAAATTTGAATAATTAACAATCCCCATCATTATTTGTACTGTATTGAAACTTACAAAGTTTTCTTTTTGAAGATACCTTTTTGAAGATACAAGAAATTCTACAAGGGCCTGGATAATACTTTGTAATATCTTTTCGTTTTTTTAATTGACATAGACCCAAGTCCTATATTAAAATAAAATGAGGGTGATGCGTCGTGAATGGTCGGGATAGCTCAGCTGGTAGAGCAGAGGACTGAAAATCCTCGTGTCACCAGTTCAAATCTGGTTCCTGGCACATGAGTAATTTGTATGAGTATACATTCTACAAATTAATTAATATGGGTCGATATCCATATTCAGTATTATAGTATAGATCATGATACATACTTATCCATCTAAGTGTCGGAGATATACCCCTTACTAAGATTCATCTCGGATACTGTACGAATAGAATCCGACCCTCTTTCATTTCCTTATATTTTTCATATTCTATATTCTTCATTTCCTCCTATATTACTTTCTAGAGACCTTCTAAGTGATGTGCGCGGTACATAGTTCATGATGCGGAACTCTTTTAATTTCATCCTATTGGCTCGGCTCATCCGAAAAAGTATCTTCAAAATTTGAGAATTTCAATGAACCTTACTAACTCTTTTTTTTTTTAGTATTTAATTTATTTAGCCCACCTAAAAAAAAAATATATATATGTGAATGAAACGTCAATTATTATGTTTGATCTATAAGAGAACGTCCAAATATTCTTTTAATATCTGGGGTTGTAGAAGTGAATAGTAGAAGTGAATATTTGTTTCTGATTATTCAATGAGCATCTTGTATTTCATAAAAATTGGGGGCAATATAATCCTTACGTA